TTTTTTTTATGTGCAAAATTATTAAAGATGGTCAGGAAAAAGTTAAAATTAAAAATTTCTTAACATACATATATGTATATATATATATATATATATATATATGTATATTATATTAAATATTTAATATATTTATATTTATATATATATATTAAATATTTAAATTATTTATATAATTATATATATATATTAAATATTTAAATATATAATATTTAATTTAAATATAATAAAATATAATTACTTTAAATTTAATTTAAATGAATATTATTTATTTTGTAATTTTCTAAATTATAAAATTTTATATAGCCATTTAGGTTTTAATCGGCATATTACAAAAAAAAAAATAAGAGAATATTTAAAATTAAATAATTTATATTAAATATTTTAATATAAAAAAAAAAAAAAAAAAATCTATGTAAAAAATAATGCAATAAATAAATTTTTTATAGTTTAAAAAATTTATAATAAATTTGTTTTACATGTAAATTTTAGTGTTAGTTTTTTATTATTTTAATAATATTTAAATTATTAATGTAGTAATTAATATTAAAAATTTAAGAAATTAAGATTTAGCATTATAAAAATTATTAACTAATTTTGTGCCAGCAGTTGCGGTTATACAAAAAATAAGTTAAATTTTTTTAGTAATTAATTATTAATTGTGTGATTTAATTAAAAATTTAAATTATTAGGTGAAATTTTAATTTAAAAAAAAATTATTAAAATTTTATGATTGTTAATAAATTTTATTAAAAACTAGGATTAGATACCCTATTATTAAAAATTTAATTGAAATACTAAAATAGTAGATAATTATTTATTAAAACTTAAATAATTTGGCGGTATTTTAGTTCATTTAGAGGAATCTGTTTATTAATTGATATTCCACGAATGAATTTACTTAATTTAAAAGTTTATATATCGTTGTTAAAAAAATATTTTCAAATAAAAATAATATTTAAAAATTTTTATAAAAAATTAAATCAGATCAAGATGTAGTTTATAGTTAAGAATATAATGGATTACAATAAATTTATTTATATGAATTTTAATTTGAAATAATTAGATAAAAGTGGATTTAACTGTAATTTTTTTTTAATATTGGAAAAATGATTAAAAATTAAAATATGTACATATTGCCCGTCACTTTCATTAAAAAATTGAAATAAGTCGTAACAAAGTAGGGGTACTGGAAAGTGTTCCTAGAAAGATCAAATTAGAGCTTGTTAAAGTATTTCATTTACATTGAAAAGATATTATTAATTTAATTAATTTGAGGGGAGAAAATTAATAATGGTAAGAATAATAAAAAAAATTTTAATATTAAAATAATTTAATGGGGGTTAAAGTATTTTAATAGAAAAAATTTAAATTTTTATAGTTAATTAAGTATTGTGAAAGAATTTTGAAATATTTTGAAATTTAATTTGTTAAAAAGTAAATTTTAGTTATTGTATCTTGGGTATCAGAGTTTATTAAAAATTTTTTATTAGTTTAAATTTCTCGAATTTAAAAGAGATAGTTAATTAAAAAAGTTATTGTTGAATAAATATTTTAAATAGTTAATTTGAAATGAAAAGTTAATCGTTTTTAAATATATCTAGTTTTTTTGGAATGAAATTTAATTTTAAATTTAAATAAAAAAAAATTAATTAATTAATTTTTTTTTATTTAAATTAAATATTTTAGGGGATAAGCTTTAAATTAAATTATTATAATTGAAATTACTTAATATTAAAATTTTTATAATTTATATTGTTAATAAATTATATTTTTTTATAAATAATTTTATTAAAATTAAAATTTAATTTAAATTATTTAATTTTTTACAAAAAATAGTTTTATAATAATTAAAATTTTGATATTATGATAAAATTAGTATATAAATTTAAGATTAATAGTTATTTAATTTTAATTTAAGTTATTTAAAAGGAATTCGGCAAATTTTTATGTTCACTTGTTTATCAAAAACATGTCTTTTTGGTTATAATTTAAAGTCTAATCTGCCCACTGATATTTATATTAAAGGGCTGCAGTATTTTGACTGTACAAAGGTAGCATAATCATTAGTCTCTTAATTGGTGACTTGTATGAAAGATTGGATGAAATATAAGCTGTCTCTTATATAGGTATTGAATTTAATTTTTTAATTAAAAAGTTAAAATAAATTAAAAAGACGAGAAGACCCTATAGAGTTTTATAATTTATTTAAATTAATTTTATTTTTAAATATTTTGATTATAGTTTGTAATAAATTATTTTATTGGGGTGATGAAAAAATTTATAAAACTTTTTTTTAAAAATTTCATTAATAAGTGAATTTTTGATCCAATTTTATTGATTATAAGATTAAATTACCTTAGGGATAACAGCGTAATTTTTTTTTTTAGTTCATATAAGAAAAAAAGTTTGCGACCTCGATGTTGGATTAAGATAAAGTTTGTATGTAGAAGTATAAATTTTTGATCTGTTCGATCATTAAAATCTTACATGATCTGAGTTCAAACCGGTGTAAGCCAGGTTGGTTTCTATCTTTTAATAATAAAAATATTTTAGTACGAAAGGATTAAATATTTTAATTAAATTATAAATAATTGAATTTTATTAAAATAATTAAATATTAATTATAATATGTTAAATTGTATTTATAATATATGTATATATATATATATATATATATGTTAAAAAATGTACTATTTTGGCAGAAAAAATGTGATGATTTTAGAAGTCATTAATGTATAATTATATTATATAAGTAGTACATTTTTTTTAATGATATAATAATAATTTTTATTGGGGGTTTAATTTTAATTATTGGAGTATTAGTTGGGGTTGCTTTTTTGACTTTATTAGAGCGTAAGGTTTTGGGGTATATTCAAATTCGTAAAGGTCCTAATAAATTGGGTATGATGGGTATTTTACAGCCTTTTTCAGATGCAATTAAGTTATTTACAAAAGAACAAATTTATCCTAGATTTTCTAATTATTTAATTTATTATTTTTCTCCGGTATTTAGATTTATTTTATCTTTATTTATTTGGGTATTAATTCCTTACTTTTTTAATATGGTGAGATTTAATTTAGGAATTTTATTTTTTTTTTGTTGTACTAGATTGGGGGTTTATAGAATTATAGTTGCTGGCTGATCTTCAAACTCTAATTATGCTTTATTAGGGGGGTTGCGAGCTGTCGCTCAGACTATTTCTTATGAAGTGAGATTAGCTTTAATTTTTATATCTAGTATTTTAATAATTATGGATTTTAATATAATAAATTTTTATTTTTATCAGAAATTAGTTTGATTAATTTTAGTTATATTTCCTTTATTTTTATGTTGAGTATCTTCTATATTAGCGGAAACTAATCGAACTCCATTTGATTTTGCTGAGGGGGAAAGAGAGTTAGTTTCTGGGTTTAATGTTGAATATAGAAGAGGGGGATTTGCATTAATTTTTTTGGCAGAATATTCTAGAATTTTATTTATAAGTTTTTTAAGTGTTGTAGTTTATTTGGGGGGTTATAATTTAACTTTTTTTTTTTATTTAAAATTAGTAATAATATCATTTTTATTTATTTGAGTGCGAGGTACTTTGCCTCGTTATCGGTATGATAAGTTAATATATTTAGCTTGAAAAAATTATTTGCCTATTTCTTTAAATTTTTTAATATTATTTTTAGGAATTAAAATTTTTTTGATGTAAGTTTGATTTTTTTTTAGTATAAATTAATAGAAATAAAATTTCTTTCTTAAGTTTTCAAAACAAATGCTTTAGAACAAGCTCATTAATTAGAAATGTATTTTGTTAAATTTAATATTTATTTATTAAATAGAATTTTGTCTCAGTAAATTCTAATTAAAGGATTTAATAAAAAATAGATAAAATAAGAAAAGGTTAGTAGTTGACCTGTGAAAATATATGGAGTTTCGACTGGGCGAGCTCCAATTCAAGTTAATAAGATAATTATTATTGTAAAAAATCAGAATATGATTTGATTCAGGGGGTAGAATTGTATTCCTTGAATTTTTTTTTTAAAGGTAAAAGGTAAAATAATTAAAATTATAATAGATATTATTAAAGCAATAACTCCTCCTAATTTATTTGGGATTGATCGTAAAATAGCATATGCAAATAAAAAATATCATTCAGGTTGGATATGAACAGGAGTGACTAGTGGATTTGCGGGGGTAAAGTTATCCGGGTCTCCTAATAAGTTAGGGTTAGTTAAAGTTAAGCTAATTATTGTTATTATTAAAATAACGAATCCAATTAAGTCTTTGAAAGAAAAAAAAGGATGAAAAGGAATTTTATCTAAATTTCTATTTATTCCTAATGGATTATTAGATCCTGTTTGATGTAGGAATAATAAATGAATTATTGTTATAATTCTTAAAATAAAAGGTAATAAAAAGTGAAATGTATAAAATCGAGTTAAAGTTGCATTATCGACAGCAAATCCCCCCCAAATTCAATTCACTAATATAGTTCCTAAGTAGGGAATTGCGGACAATAAGTTTGTAATTACTGTAGCTCCTCAGAAAGATATTTGTCCTCAAGGTAAAACATATCCTATAAAAGCAGTTGCTATTAAAAGGAATAAAATAATAATTCCTACGAATCAAGTGTATTTTAAATTGTAAGATTCATAATAAATTCCTCGTCCAATATGGAGGTAAATACAAATAAAAAAAAAAGAAGCTCCATTTGCATGTAATGTGCGAATTAGTCATCCATAATTAACGTTTCGACAGATATAATTAACTCTATAAAATGCTATTTCAATATTAGCTGTGTAGTACATTGTCAAGAATAATCCTGTAATAATTTGTATAATTAAACATAATGCAAGTAAAGATCCAAAATTTCATCAGGTTGAAATGTTAGACGGAGTGGGTAGATCGACTAGAGATCTATTAATAATTTTTAAAATGGGGTGAGTTTTTCGGATAGGTTTATATTTATTTATCATTTGTTAAAAGGAAGATCGTAATGGACCATAAAAAATATTTGTGATTTTTACAATTGCTACTAATGTGATAAATAAATAAATTATTAATATTATTATTAATATTGATATTTGGTTATTATAAAGTTTATTAATATTAATTTTATTTTCATTGTTAAAAAATATAAAAAAATTAAATAAGTTATTTATTTCTGAGTTATTAATGTTTAAATTTATTCAGTTTAAATTTGATTTAAAAAATATTAAAGTAATAATAATTAAATAAATTGTTATGATAATAATTATTTTTATATTTATATTTAGTAAAAATAGTTCATTAGATGCAATTCTTGATACATAAATAAATAAAACTAATAATCCCCCTAAAAAAGTTAAAAATAGGATATAGGAAAATCAGTAGGTTCTAATTATTATGCCAGATAATATACAAATAATAAATGTTTGAATTAAAATTAAAAGTCCTATAGTTAGGGGATGGTTTAAAAAATATATAATAAAAGATATTATAATTATGGTTATAGATAAAATTAATTTTATAATATCAAAGAATAGTTTAAAAAATAATAATTTTGGAGATTATAGATAAAGAGTTTCTTTTTCTTTGAAGTTTTTAAAGAAATTTCTTAATTTTGATTTACAAGACCAATGTTTTATTTAAACTATAAAAACATTAATGATAATTTTTAATATATTTATTGTTATTATTATTATATTTATTGTGGGTAATTTAGTTTTTGTTTCTAGAAATAAACATTTATTAATTGTATTATTAAGTTTGGAATTTATGGTTTTAGTAATTTTTTTTTTTTTATTAATATTATTAAGATTTATTAATTATGATTTATTTATATTAATAGTTTTTTTAGTATTTTCTGTTTGTGAGGGATCTTTGGGATTGTCAATTTTAGTTTCGATAATTCGAACTCACGGTAATGATTATTTTCAGAGTTTTAGTTTATTGTAGGTTTGTTTAAAAATAATAAATTATATTTTAATTATTTTTATTATTTATAAAAAATTAATTGAATTAATGATAAAATTTTTATTTATGTTAATTTTTATAATTCCTTTATGTTTTATAAAAAATATATTTTGATTGGTTCAAATATTATTATTTTTAGTTATATTTTTATTTATAAATTTAATATTGAGATTTTATAGATTTAGAAATATTAGTTATGTATTTTCTTGTGATATTATTTCTTTCGGTCTGATTATATTAAGAATTTGAATTTGTAGATTGATAATTTTAGCAAGAGAAAATTTATTTAAATTAAAGTTTTATATTAATTTTTTTTTGTTTAATATTATTTTTTTATTAATTATATTATATTTAACTTTTAGAGTTATAAATTTATTTTTATTTTATTTATTTTTTGAGGGTAGATTAATTCCTACTTTGTTATTAATTATTGGTTGAGGATATCAACCAGAACGTTTGCAAGCCGGGATATATTTATTATTTTATACTTTATTTGCTTCATTACCATTATTATTGGGAATTTTTTATATTTTTATTAATTATAATTGTATTATAATTTATTTTTTAAAGTTTTTAAATTTGGATTTTATTATTTTATATATTGTTATAATTAGAGCTTTTTTAGTGAAAATACCTATATATTTTGTTCATTTATGATTGCCTAAGGCTCATGTTGAGGCCCCTGTTTCTGGTTCTATAATTTTAGCTGGAATTATGTTGAAATTAGGGGGTTATGGTTTATTACGAGTAATAATTTTTTTACAGGGGGTTAATTTAAAATTGAATTATTTATGAATTATTATAAGTTTAGTAGGGGGATTTTATATTAGTTTAAAGTGTTTTTGTCAAGTTGATATTAAATCCTTAATTGCTTATTCTTCGGTTGCTCATATGAGAATAGTTATTGGGGGGATTATGGTTATAAATTATTGAGGATTTATAGGTTCTTATTTATTAATACTTGGACATGGCCTATGTTCTTCAGGAATATTTTGTTTAGCTAATATTAATTATGAGCGAGTTCATAGACGAAGTTTTTTTGTAAATAAGGGTATAATAAATTTTATGCCTTCAATGAGATTATGATGATTTTTACTAATATCTTCAAATATAGCAGCTCCTCCTTCTTTAAATTTATTGGGGGAAATTAGTTTATTAAATAGTTTAATAAGATGATCTTGGTTGACAATGGTAGTTTTAGTTTTAATTTCTTTTTTTAGAGCTGGTTATAGCTTATATTTATATTCTTATAGACAACATGGTAAATTTTATACAGGATTATATAGATTTTATTTAGGGGTATCTCGAGAATATTTATTGTTATTGTTGCATTGATTACCTTTAAATTTTATGGTTTTAAAAGTTGAATATTTAATGATTTGATTATAATTTAAATAATTTAATTAAAATATTGATTTGTGGTGTCAAAAATATGAGGTTTCATTTTAAATTATTAAGAATAAATTTAATTTTATTTGTTTTAATTTTTTTTTTTTTTTATTTATTTTTAGAATAATAAATTTTATTTTTATGGTTTATTTTATTATGAATAATTTAGTAGTTTTTTTAGAATGGGAAATTATTTCGGTTAATTCAGTTAGTATTGTTATATCTATTTTATTGGATTGAATATCTTTATTATTTATAATATTTGTTTCTTTGATTTCTTCTGTAGTAATTTATTATAGAAAGAGATATATGGGCTCTGAGTTGAATTTGAATCGATTTATTAATTTAGTGATTTTATTTGTTTTTTCTATAATTTTATTGATTATTAGTCCTAATATAATTAGAATTTTATTGGGTTGAGATGGATTGGGGTTAGTTTCTTATTGTTTAGTAATTTATTATCAGAATTTAAAGTCTTATAATGCTGGGATATTAACTGCTTTATCTAATCGTATTGGGGATGTTATGATTTTAATAGCTATTACTTGGATAATAAATTATGGGAGATGAAATTATATTTTTTATTTAAATTTTATAAGAAATGATTATATAATAATAATAATTGGGGGATTAATTATTTTAGCTTCAATAACAAAAAGAGCTCAGATTCCTTTTAGATCTTGATTGCCAGCTGCTATAGCGGCTCCTACTCCTGTTTCAGCTTTAGTTCATTCTTCTACTTTAGTAACTGCTGGGGTTTATTTGTTAATTCGATTTAATTTTTTATTGGTTGATATATTTGCTATAAAAATTTTACTTTTATTATCAGTTTTAACCATATTTATATCTGGAATTTCTGCTAATTATGAATTAGACTTGAAAAAAATTATTGCTTTATCAACATTAAGTCAATTAGGATTAATAATAAGAATTTTAAGAATGGGATTTCCTGAATTGGCTTTTTTTCATTTGTTAACTCATGCAATATTTAAAGCTTTATTATTTATGTGTGCTGGGGTGATTATTCATATAATAAATGATATTCAAGATATTCGTTATATGGGGGGAATCAGAATTTATATTCCGTTAACTTCTTTATGTTTGCACATTTCTAATATGGCCTTATGTGGTATTCCTTTTTTAGCTGGATTTTATTCTAAGGATTTGATTTTAGAAATAGTAAGTTTTAGAAATTTTAATTTATTGGTTTTTATTTTATATTATATGTCTACTGGATTAACTGTATTTTATAGTTTTCGTTTATTAATATATATTATAATTAATGATTTTAATTTATTATCTGTTTATACTTTATTTGATGAAGATTATATTATATTAAAAAGTATGTTTACTTTATTATTTATGAGAATTTTTAGTGGGAGTTTTTTAAGATGAATAATTTTTTCTTATCCTTATATAATTTATTTATCTTTTAATATGAAATTAATAGTAATTTATGTTAGTTTTATGGGGGCTATTATAGGATATTTTATTAGAAATATAAAAATTATAAGTTTTAATAAGTTTTTATTGACTTATAAATTAAGTTATTTTTTGTGTTTTATGTGATTTATGCCTTCTTTATCGACTTATGGGGTAGTATATAATTTTTTAAATTTTAGTCAAAAATTATATAAAAATGTAGATTTAGGTTGAAGAGAAGTATATAGAGGTTGAGGGATAGTTAATGTTTTAAAAAATTATTCTGTATTTTATAATATTTATCAGATAAATAATTTTAAAATTTATTTATTTAGATTTATTTTATGAATTTTTATTTTTTTATTTATATTAATAGTTTATTTAAATAGCTTATATAATAGAGCATAATATTGAAGATATTAAGGAAATTAATTTAATTTTTAAATAATTATTTATAAAAATATTGAAATTTTATTTTTACAATGAAAATGTAAAGTTTTTATAAACTATATAAATAAGAAATATTAATGGAATTTAACCACTAAAATTAAAGTTAGCAGCTTTATTTTAATCTTTATATTTCTAATTTAATTGGAATTATTATTCAATATTATCATTAACAGTGATATACCTCTATTTGGTTTCAATTAATAAGAAAAATTATTTACTATAAATAAGGAGTAAATTACTCTTTCTTTTAAGTCGAAATTAAATGCAAAATTGCTTCTTATTTATATATATATATATATATATATTTGTGGTGTGTGTGTTTATTTAAGATAAATTGAAAATTCAATATTATTTGAATGCAAATCAAAAGTTTTAGCTATAAACTATAATCCTGTTTGTATTTATATTAATTATTTAGTTAGTTCAATTTAATATATTTTGGTTTCATTCGTGGTAAATTCCCAATAATAAAATAATAAAAAAAAATATTCTAATTTTTGTTCAAATAATAAAATTAACTATTTTAAAGGTTAAAATAATAGGGAAAATTAATGCAATTTCTACATCAAAAATTAAAAAAATAACTGTAATTAAAAAAAAATGAAGGGAAAAAGGAATTCGTGCATTTGATTTAGGGTCGAATCCACACTCAAATGGTGAGGATTTTTCTCGGTCATTAAATGATTTTTTTGATAAGATAATAGATAAGAATATTAAAATATTGCAAATAATTATAATGAATATTGAGATAAAAGTTAATAAGATAATTATTTATATTAATTAAATATTAAACTTTTTGATTGGAAGTCAAATATACTAAATATATTATATAAATAGTTAATTACCTCATCAATAAATAGAAATATAAAGAAATAATCATACTACATCAACAAAATGTCAATATCAAGCTGCTGCTTCAAACCCAAAATGATGATTTTTGGAAAAATGATTATTTAAATGTCGTAATAAACAAATTAGTAAAAAAAGAGTTCCAATAATAACATGTAATCCGTGGAATCCTGTTGCTATAAAAAATGTTGAGCCATAAATTCTATCTGCAATAGAAAATGAAGCTTCTAAATATTCATAGGCTTGTAGAATAGTAAAGTATACCCCTAAGCAGATAGTAATCGATAGTCTTTTAATAGTTTCTGAATAGTTGTTTATTATTAAAGCATGATGAGCTCAAGTTACTGTTACCCCCGATCTTAGGAGGATAATAGTATTTAAAAGAGGAATTTGAAATGGGTTAAAGGGGATAATATTTGAAGGTGGTCAAATAGTTCCAATTTCGATATTAGGGGATAAACTTCTGTGGAAAAAAGCTCAAAAAAAAGAGATAAAAAAAAAAATTTCGGAGATAATAAATAATACTATTCCTCATTGTAATCCTTTTGTGACTAAAATAGTATGTTTTCCTTGATAAGTACCTTCTCGTCTAATATCTCGTCATCATTGATATATGGTTATAAGGGTAATAATATATCCTAAAATCAATAAATTAATATTAAAATTGTGGAATCAATTTACTATTCCCGTTACTAAAGTTAATACTCCAATAGCTCCAGTTAAAGGTCATGGTCTATAGTCTACTAAGTGAAAGGGGTGGTTGAAGTTTATTTTCATTTATTATTTAGTTAATTTACTTCTCTAGAATATAATGTTCTTAAAATAGCAATAACATAAGATTGAATAATAGCAACTGCAGATTCAAGAATTAATAATAAAATTTGAATTATAATTACTATTATAATTATATATGTGGGTAAGTTAATTCTTGTTCTTCTTAATAGTGTTATTAATAAGTGTCCTGCAATTATATTTGCTGTTAATCGAACAGCTAGAGTTCCTGGTCGAATAATATTACTAATAGTTTCAATTAAAACTATAAAAGGTATTAGAATAGTGGGGGTTCCTTGGGGGATTATGTGAATAAATATATGTTGATAATTATTAATTCATCCATATAATATAAATCTTATTCATAATGGGAGAGAAATGGATAAAGTTAAAGTTAAATGTCTTGTTCTCGTAAAAATATAAGGGAATAATCCTAAAAAATTATTAAATAAAATAAAAGAAAATAAAGAAATAAAAATTAAAGTTGATCCATTAAAATATTTGTTTTTTAATAAAGTTTTAAATTCATTGTGAAGTTTATTAAAGATAAAATTTCAAAAAAAAAAATGACGATTAGGAATTAGTCAAAAATAATGAGGAATAAATATTAATCCTAAAAAAGTTCTAATTCAGTTAATTGGAATATTTAATAAGTTTGTAGAGGGGTCAAAGATTGAAAATAAATTGCTTATCATTTTCAATTGAAATTTTTAATTTTTTTTAAGTTTGAAGGAATTGAGAATTGATTATTATTATTCAAATTAAAGTTTATAATATAATAATTTATTATATTAAAAATTATAAAAATAATAATAAAAAATAAAAAAAAAAATAATCAGTTAATAGGTATTATTTGAGGAATAAAAGAATATTATAAAAATAATAATTTAAATTTGACATATTTATGTTATATATTTAACTAATTCTTTATATATATATATATATATATATAATAGTATTTGTAAGTATTCCATTAGAAGTATTTGTTAATTTACTATAAAGTGGTTTAAGAGACCAATACTTACTTTCAGTCATCTAATGAGGAGTAGTTATTAATTCAGTTGATAAAAGTTTTAATTGAAATGCTTTCAATTACAATGGGTATAAATCTGTGATTTGCTCCACAAATCTCCGAGCATTGACCATAAAAAATTCCAGGTCGATTAATGAAAAAGTTAGTTTGATTTAATCGACCTGGATTAGCGTCAATTTTAATTCCAAGGGATGGGATAGTTCAGGAATGAATTACATCTGTTGCTGTGACTATAATACGAATTTGGTTATTTATCGGGAGAATAATTCGGTTATCTACATCTAATAGTCGAAAATTATTTGGGGAGATATCATTTGAGGGGATTATATAAGAATCAAATTCAATATTGTTAAAGTCGGAATATTCATATCTTCAATATCATTGGTGACCGATGGATTTCAAAGTAATTAGGGGATTGTTTAATTCATCTAATAAATATAATAATCGTAAAGATGGTAAAGCAATAAAAATTAAAGTAATAGCTGGTAAAATAGTTCAAATTAATTCAATTACTTGTCCTTCAAGAAGAAATCGATTGATATATTTGTTAAAAAATAAATTTAATATTAAATAACCTACTAAAATAGTAATTATTAATAAAATAATTAAAGTATGATCATGGAAAAAAATAATTTGTTCTATTAGAGGAGAAGCTCCATTTTGTAAATTTAAGTTAGATCATGTTGCCATTATATTATTAGATAAAATTATTTAGTTAATTTTATTCTAAAAAAAGGATAAACCTTTATAAATGGGGCTTAAATCCATTACATATAATCTGCCACATTAGAATATATTTCTTAAAATTGGTAATTCATTATATGAATGTTCAGCTGGGGGGAGAGCTTGATATCATTCAATCGATGATGATATATTTAAAGTGAATAAAGAAATTCGTTGGTAAATTATTGATTCTCAAATAATAATTAAAATTATTATTACTGCTAATAAAGAAATATAGGAGCCTAAAGAAGAGATAATATTTCATGAAATATATGAGTCAGGGTAATCAGAATAACGACGAGGTATTCCAGCTAATCCTAAGAAATGTTGTGGGAAAAAAGTTAAATTAACTCCAATAAATATAATAAAAAATTGAATTTTTAGTAAAAATGGATTTAAAGATAGTCCTGTGAAAAGAGAATATCAATGAACAAATCCCCCTAAGATAGCAAATACAGCTCCCATAGAAAGAACATAGTGAAAGTGAGCTACTACATAATAAGTATCATGTAAAGTGATATCAATAGAAGAATTAGCTAAAATAACTCCAGTTAATCCCCCTACAGTAAATAAGAAAACAAATCCTAAACTTCATATTATAGAGGGGCTATAATTAATTTGAGTTCCGTGTAATGTAGCTAATCATCTGAAAATTTTAATTCCTGTTGGTACAGCAATAATTATTGTTGCTGATGTGAAGTAAGCTCGAGTATCAATATCTATTCCTACAGTAAATATATGGTGAGCTCATACAATAAATCCTAATAAACCAATAGCTATTATTGCATAAATTATTCCTAAGCATCCAAAAGTTTCTTTTTTTCCTCTTTCTTGAGAAATAATATGGGAAATTATTCCAAATCCAGGTAGAATTAAAATATAAACTTCTGGATGACCAAAAAATCAAAATAAATGTTGATAAAGAATTGGATCTCCTCCTCCAGCGGGGTCAAAAAAAGAAGTATTCAGATTTCGGTCAGTTAAAAGTATTGTAATAGCTCCAGCTAATACCGGTAAAGATAGAAGAAGTAAGAATGCGGTAATTCCAACAGCTCAAATAAAAAGAGGTATTTGATCAAATGAGAGATTATTTAATCGTATGTTAATGATTGTAGTAATAAAATTAATTGCTCCTAAAATAGAAGAAATTCCAGCTAAGTGTAAAGAAAAAATAGCTAAATCTACAGATCTTCCACTATGGGCAATATTTGAAGACAGGGGGGGATAAACAGTTCAACCTGTTCCTGCTCCATTTTCTACAATGCTACTTGAAATTAGGAGAGTTAATGAGGGGGGTAAGAGTCAAAATCTTATATTATTTATTCGGGGGAAAGCTATATCAGGAGCTCCCAATATTAGGGGAATTAATCAGTTTCCAAATCCTCCAATTATGATGGGTATTACTATGAAAAAAATTATAATAAAAGCATGGGCTGTAACAATAGTATTATAAATTTGATCATCTCCAATTAAGGATCCGGGAGTTCCTAATTCAGCTCGAATAAGTAATCTTAGAGAAGTTCCTACTATTCCTGCTCAAATTCCAAAAATAAAATATAAAGTTCCAATATCTTTATGATTTGTTGAGTAAAGTCATTTTCGCAAAAAAATAAAATGGCTGAGAATAGGCGATAAATTGTAAATTTATTAACGAGAAATATTTCTCTTTTATTATATTTATAAAGTCTTATAGTCAAAAATGATGATGTAAAATTGCAAGTTTTAAGGTATATTATATTATATTAAGGCTTAAAGAATATAATATATCTTTATAAATAATTTTGAAGATTACTAGTTTAATTTAACTTAAAACCTTTTATAAATATAAAAAAGTTCTAATAATTATTCCTGAAATCGAAAAAAAAGAAAAAAAATTAATATAAATTATAAAATTATTTTTAATAAAAGTTTTAAATCATTTTATTTTAAAATAATTAAATATAAAACAAGAATAGATAATTCGAATATAAAAAAAAATAATAATTAATCTTATTAAAATAAAAATAAAAGTTATTAAATATAATTTATTAATTATTAAAAAATTAATAATAATTCATTTAGGGGTAAATCCAATAAATGGGGGTAATCCTCCCATAGAGAGAAAATTAATTAATAGGTTTATTTTAATGGTAAAATTAATATTGTTAATAAATAATTGGCTAATAAAAAATGTATTTATAATATAAAATAAAAAACATATAATTCTAGTTAAAAAAGAATATATAAAAAAATAAAATATTCATAAATTTTCTCTAATTATAATAGCATAAAGCATTCACCCTAAGTTATTAATAGACGAAAAAGCTATTAATTTTCGTAAAGAAGTTTGATTTAGCCCTCCTAAAGCTCCAATTCTAATGTTTAAAATAATTGTAAAAAATAAAAAATTTTTATTGAAATAGTATGATAATAAAATTATGGGGGTAATTTTTTGTCATGTTATTAAAATAAAGTTATTGAATCAGGAAAGGCCTTCAATAATATTGGGGAATCAAAAGTGAAATGGTGTGGAACCTATTTTTATTAGTAGTGAAGAGTTAATGATAATTGAGATAAAGTAATTTAATTCAAAGTTTTGAATTAAAATTAATTTAAATAAAATAATAAATAAAAAATTAATAGAGGCAAGAGCTTGGGTTAAAAAATATTTTAAAGAAGCTTCTGAATTTAGTAAATTATTAGAGTTAGAAATTAGGGGGATAAATCTTAATAAGTTAATTTCTATGCCAATTCAACACCCAAATCATGAGTTAGATGAGATGGCAATAAAAGTTCTAAAAAATAAAATAAACAAAAAAAATATTTTATTTGAATTAGTTAGAAAAAAAATTTAAAATATTAGTAATTAATTATTTTAAGAAATTTAATTTCTTTATTGTGTAAAATTATATTTTAGTGTAAGATGCACAATAATTTTTGATATTATTAGATATAGTTTAATTCTATAAAATATAATAAAGGTAGAAAAACTACTTAATTTATCCTATCAGAATAATCCTTTAATCAGGCACTTTATTTTTAAAAAAAAGAGATTCTTTATATTTGAGGTATGAGCCCAAAAGCTTAAATTTAGCTTATTTTTAA